ATGTATGATGCTAAATATAGTTGGAATAATCACATTAATAGTTGCATTGACTCTTATCTTCGTTCTCAAATCTGTATTGAGAGTTCCATTTTAAGTGGTAGTCACAATTACAGTGACAGTTACATTTATAATTACATTTGTGGTGAAAGTGGAAATAGTAATGAAAAGGGGAGCTCCAATATAAGAACTGTCAGGAATACTATTGATTTCAATATAAGAGAAAATTCTACTAATTTCGATTTGACTCAAAAATATAGGCATTTGTGGGTTCAATGCGAAAATTGTTATGGATTAAATTATAAGAAATTTTTTAAGTCAAAAATGAATATTTGTGAACAATGTGGATATCATTTGAAAATGAGTAGTTCAGATCGAATCGAACTTTCGATTGATCCAGGTACTTGGGATCCTATGGATGAAGACATGGTTTCTCTGGATCCTATTGAATTTCATTCGGAAGAAGAGCCTTATAAAGATCGTATTGATTCTTATCAAAGAAACACAGGATTAACCGAAGCTGTTCAAACAGGCACAGGTCGACTAAACGGTATTCCCATAGCAATTGGAGTTATGGATTTTCAGTTTATGGGGGGTAGTATGGGATCCGTAGTAGGCGAGAAAATCACCCGTTTGATCGAGTATGCTACCAATCAATTTTTACCTCTTATTCTAGTGTGTGCTTCCGGAGGAGCACGTATGCAAGAAGGAAGTTTGAGCTTGATGCAAATGGCTAAAATATCTGCTGCTTTATATGATTATCAATCAAATAAAAAGTTATTCTATGTATCTATCCTTACATCTCCTACTACTGGTGGGGTGACGGCTAGTTTTGGGATGTTGGGGGATATCATTATTGCCGAACCTAATGCCTACATTGCATTCGCAGGTAAAAGAGTAATTGAACAAACATTGAATAAGACAGTACCTGAAGGTTCACAAGCGGCTGAATATTTATTCCATAAGGGCTTATTCGATCCAATCGTACCACGTAATCCTTTAAAGGGCGTTTTGAGTGAGTTATTGAAGCTTCACACTTTTTTTCCTTTGAATTCAAATTCCATTAAGTAGTAAGTAGAGCCTGAAGTTCAATTATTTTATTTGTAGTGAACAAATAGTTAGTTTATCGGAATCAAAGTCAAAATCCGAAGAATGTATTTTTTGTTTGGTGACATAAGATTTAATTCCAAATTGTATAAAGTAAAGAATCATGTGGACAATTCTTTTTCTTTTTTTACCGATATTATTGATTAGTAATCAGGAAACCTCTATCAACAAGATAAAAAAAAGAAAATTCTGCCTTATGCGAAATTCAAATTAGGCAAATAAACCGAGTTTTCTTTTTCCTTTTTGCTGTGTATGTATATATAATTCAAATATAGAAAATATAGCTATAGAGTATCGTATCTTTTCTCCCGAGAAATCTCTATTTTGGCTAAGAATCCCTCTTGTTGGATCGAATTCTAATGAATCTTTCGGGAATTTCTAATTAAATAAAAATGAAATAAAAATTGGAATTCAAATGATAAGACAAGAATGGATTTTATCATACATATATTTTTCTATATCATGTAGAAAGATTCATAAGTATTATTTATTTAATTATACATTCTTTAATTAGACATTCCTTGCATTTCTTTATTATATATATACTCACTTAGATATACTTAGTATAATTATATACGAATTATTATTATTATAAGATATCTTTATAACAGGTACAAATATTACATCGAGGTACCCATTCTATGACAACTTCCAACTTACCCTCTATTTTTGTGCCTTTAGTGGGCCTAGTATTTCCGGCAATTGCAATGGCTTCTTTATTTCTTTATGTTCAAAAAAACAAGATTGTTTAGATCCGATGGGTCCCAATCTCATCTATTTTTAAGACTTAGATATAGATAACACGCATATCTATTTAATAGAATATGGTGTAACATACGGCTTCCCCCTCCCATAAATGAGGGAGCTATTGTGTATGTGTAAATCTATGATATGGGTAAATGAGTTATGGCTATATTCAAATAGATCGGAATCGAGGCGGATATCTGAAATGTAAAGTCAATGTATCTATATGGGTGTAGATATCTATGGGAGATCATATAAAGTGAATGTTATTATTTTAGCCCTAACCAATTCGATCAATTACTCTTAAAGAGTTACATCAGAATGGCGCTAGTTGATGAGAGTTACTTCGGAAATCAAAAAAGGAAAGTCAAATCCATTTGGACTATTTTCTCAATTCTAATAAAATGCAACTGGATCTAGTATGAGTTGGCGATCAGAACATATATGGATAGAACTTATAGTGGGGTCTCGAAAAATAAGTAATTTCTGCTGGGCCTTTATCCTTTTTTTAGGTTCATTAGGATTCGTATTGGTTGGAACTTCCAGTTATCTCGGTAAGAATTTGATATCTTTAGTTCCGTCTCAGCAAATAAATTTTTTCCCACAGGGGATGGTGATGTCTTTCTACGGGATCGCGGGTCTCTTTATTAGTTCCTATTTGTGGTGCACAATTTCGTGGAATGTGGGTAGTGGCTATGATCGATTCGATAGAAAAGAAGGAATAGTGTGTATTTTTCGTTGGGGATTTCCTGGAAAAAATCGTCGTATCTTCCTACGATTCCGTATGAAAGATATTCAGTCCATCAGAATAGAAGTTAAAGAGGGGATTTATGCTCGTCGTATCCTTTATATGGAAATCAAAGGACAGGGGGCCATTCCCTTGACGCGTAGTGATGAGAATTTGACTCCGCGAGAAATTGAGCAAAAAGCTGCCGAATTGGCCTATTTCTTGCGCGTACCTATTGAAGTCTTTTGAAATGAACTGGAACTGAAGAAAAATTCTTTCTCAGTGGCAGGGAAAAAATTCAAGAATTCTCTTTTCTTTCTATAGCATAGCTGCAAGTTTTTTCAAAACGTTCATTCGAGCCAAAGTAGACGTATACGGAACGGCCATAAAACGAAACTTTTTTGTCTTGTTTTTCACTCATTTTTGATCATGACATCACAATATTCTTCATAAATAGAAATCTGTCTCCATTTTTACTGTGGGGGTAGCTGGGGGATTTATTTTAGAAATATTTTCTATTTTGATAGAAGGGGAGTTCCTTTGGTTCGAAATCCGAATAATATTCATTGAAGTGGTTCTTTCAGGAATTTATCGAAAGGGCTTCGAATTTGATCAATGGAGGTATCTGGAAACAAGATTTTTTGAATTATTTCTTCATTCGAATTCGAAGTGGGCTCTTATTCTATTTCTGTATTCTTTCTAGATTCAAGGACTAACCGCTGAATCACAAATAAAAAACAAATAAAAAATAGGGAATAGATTCATAGGTTAGCTGCCTTGTAATAGAACTTATGGTTGATAGAAAAAAAAAATATTAGATCACATAAATTCGACGAATGAGGTGGGTTCATTAACAATTCCAATTCACAGATGAAAAAATGGCAAAAAAGAAATCATTTCTTCCTCTTCTATATCTTACATCTATAGTATTTTTACCCTGGTGGATCTCTCTCTCATTTAATAAAAGTCTTGAATCTTGGGTTACTAATTGGTGGAATACTAGGCAATCTGAAACTTTTTTGACTGATATTCAAGAAAAGAGTATTCTAGAAAAATTCATAGAATTAGAAGAACTCTTACTCTTGGAAGAAATGATAAAAGAAGACCCGGAAAGAGATCTACAAACGCTTCGTATCGGGATCCACAAAGAAACGATCCAATTGATCAAGATGCACAATGAGGATCATATCCATACGATTTTTCACTTATCGACAAATATAATCTGTTTCATTATTTTCAGTGGTTATTCTATTCTGGGTAATGAAGAACTTGTTATTCTTAACTCTTGGGTTCAAGAATTCCTATATAACTTAAGTGACACAATAAAAGCTTTTTCTATTCTTTTATTAACTGATTTATGTATCGGATTCCATTCACCCCATGGTTGGGAACTTATGATTGGCTATGTCTACAAAGATTTTGGATTTGCTCATAACGACCAAATTATATCTGGTCTTGTTTCCACTTTTCCAGTCATTCTAGATACAATTTTTAAATATTGGATCTTTCGTTATTTAAATCGTGTATCTCCATCACTTGTAGTGATTTATCATTCAATGAATGACTGATCCAACTATAATATGTTACATAAGCAAAACATTTAAAGACGTACTTACTTTTTCTACCGAGACGAGGATTTCTCCTATTCCTATATTCCAGTAAAATTATTTCAGTAAATAGCAGAATTGTGGATAGGGACTATACAAGCGACCTACCTAATTTTATTGTAGAAATTTTCGGGATCAATGGTTGGACCATGCAAATTAAAAATACCCTTTCTTGGATAAAGAAAGAGATTACTCGATCTATTTCCGTATCGCTGATGATATATATCATAACTCGGACATCCATTTCAAATGCATATCCCATTTTTGCACAGCAGGGTTATGAAAATCCACGAGAAGCGACCGGGCGTATTGTATGTGCCAATTGCCATTTAGCTAATAAGCCCGTGGAAATTGAGGTTCCACAAGCGGTACTTCCTGATACTGTATTTGAAGCAGTTGTTCGAATTCCTTATGATATGCAAGTAAAACAAGTTCTTGCTAATGGTAAAAAGGGGGGTTTGAATGTGGGGGCTGTTCTTATTTTACCCGAGGGATTTGAATTAGCCCCCCCCGATCGGATTTCGCCCGAGATGAAAGAAAAGATAGGCAATCTGTCTTTTCAGAACTATCGCCCCACTAAAAAAAATATTCTTGTTATAGGTCCTGTTCCTGGTCAGAAATATAGTGAAATAACCTTTCCTATTCTTTCTCCGGACCCCTCTACTAATAAAGATGTTCACTTTTTAAAATATCCCATATATGTAGGCGGGAATAGGGGAAGGGGCCAGATTTATCCTGACGGGAGTAAGAGTAACAATACAGTTTATAATGCTACTGCGGCTGGTATAGTAAGTAAAATCAATAGAAAAGAAAAAGGG